AATACCCACATTAGATTTTTTAGCATTAAAAAGTGCTAAAAATTTTTAGTTGGGTCTTATAGGCTAATATTTGGGGGGGGTTTTGGGTGATGTGGTGTGCAATGTGCATGTATATATATACAACGCGGATGGCTAACTCATATCTCAACTTAGTAGCACGCACGTTCTCGAACCTTCCTTGGTTTCGGGGTTTGACAAGGATAACAGGATTTGCTGAGCGTAGGGGGTAGGGGGGTTTGTCGCGCAAAAGCCAAAAGAGGGGGCGTATATATAAGGGTAAGTTGAAGAATAGATGAATATGTTATGCACTTGAGTTATTAATATGTAATTCTTAAGTTATGTCATTTAATATTTAACCTAGTTTAATTAGAGCAAGGAATTGCTCAACCTTATATTATTATTGTGCTTGCACTCTGAAATGCAAAATGAAAGGAAACCTAAAAAAGAGAACCCTATGCATATAAAAGAACGCCCGGCATGTTGGGTAACGAGGAGTATGTAATTACACCATTAATCAGATGCCAGTATAATTATCCGAGGGTGGGATTATAACAGTTATGTACCTGAAATAGGAACCAGATACCAGGAATAGTTCACAGTGTGCGACCCCCACATTTTGTGTCCCTGATTCTATCATGCATGATATGCCTTAATTTAAACCAGTTGGTGGTCTCTTACTACATTAATATGTTTAAAATAAACCTTAGTTGATTATTTCAAGGAAAAATCTGAGTGCCAAGTTTAGGGGAAATATCTATTTCCCGGGTTAAAATAAATTATTTCTGAGTTTTAATAAAATGATTTATGCACGTTTTGGACGTTAGTACTTGCTTTGGGGTTAATATAAATGAATGGTGATAATACATAAGTATGTACTTAATACATTATGTAATATATTACATATTATGTACTAAGTCATACATGTTACTATCAGAAGATAGTTTAATTTAGAATTCTGGCTTTGGGAGCCAGGGGTGGGAGTTAAAATCTCTCTTTTCTGGGCGCTAGGGAGGAATTTAACCTCCGATCTTCGGATTACAAGACCGATGCTTTTAGGCTAAGCTACTAGGGCAAGCTCATTTTAATGCTTTGTTTTCCAACCATCCTGCTAGTGGGATAAGAATTAGGAAAAGTGCAAAGTATAGGGTTGATGCAATTTGTCCAATAATAATATATGGGTGTTCTACAGGTATACCTCCGATTCATGTTAGGATTAATACGTCTGCCACAAGAGTTCAGAACAAGAGTTGGGTGAGGGGGCGGAATGTGAGTCCTCGTTGTTTAGAGGTGTGTAAGATTGGAACCACTATTAGGACTAAAATAGAGAATAATAATGCGAGGACCCCCCCTAGTTTATTAGGGATGGATCGTAAGATGGCATAGGCAAATAAGAAGTATCACTCTGGTTTAATATGTGGTGGGGTAACTATAGGATTTGCGGGTGTGAAATTGTCTGGGTCTCCTAACAGATTTGGGGCGAATAGTGCTAATGATGTAAGTGCTAATAATATTAGTACGAACCCTAGGAGATCTTTGTATGAGAAGTAGGGATGAAATGAAATTTTATCTGCGTCGGAATTTAGGCCGACTGGGTTGTTTGATCCTGTCTCGTGAAGAAACAATAGGTGAAGAATGGTTGCGGCGGCGATAATAAACGGTAGTAGGAAGTGGAATGCGAAAAATCGTGTTAGGGTTGCGTTATCTACTGAGAAGCCACCTCAAATTCATTGAACTAGTATATCACCTATATAAGGAACTGCTGAGAGAAGGTTTGTAATTACTGTGGCGCCTCAAAAGGATATTTGTCCTCATGGGAGAACATATCCGACGAAGGCTGTTATTATGACTAATAGAAGTAAAACAACTCCAATATTTCAGGTTTCTTTGTAGAGGTAAGATCCGTAATATAGGCCTCGGGCAATGTGTAAATAAATGCAGATGAAAAAGAATGATGCTCCGTTGGCGTGTAAGTTTCGAATTAATCAGCCATAGTTTACATCTCGGCAGATATGAGCTACTGAAGAGAATGCGGTTGAGATGTCCGAGGTGTAGTGTATAGCTAGAAATAGTCCTGTTAGGATTTGTACAATTAGACAAAGTCCTAATAAAGACCCAAAGTTTCATCAAATTGAAATATTGGATGGTGTTGGTAGGTCAACTAGTGCGTCATTAGCGATTTTTATTAAGGGATGGGTTTTTCGTAGGCTTGCCATTAGTTCTTGTAGTTGAACTACAACGGTGGTTCTTCAAGTCATTGGTCTCGGTTAAAACCCGAGCAAGAATTATGACCTATTTTATGTTTATGTTATTAGTGGCTCTAATTGTGGGGTTAATTGCTGTTGCTTCTAACCCAACTCCTTATTTTGCTGCTTTAGGATTGGTGGTAGCAGCGGGGGTTGGGTGTGGAATTTTGGTTGGGTGCGGGGGGTCTTTTTTATCTTTAGTTCTTTTTTTAATTTATCTTGGGGGCATGCTTGTAGTATTTGCGTATTCAGCGGCTTTAGCAGCTGAGCCCTTTCCTGAAGCTTGGGGAAGTCGATCTGTTGCTGGTTATGTACTAATTTATTTATTAGGAGTTATCTTAATGGCTGGGATGTTTTGAGGGGGGTGATATGAGGGTTCTTGAGTTATTATTGATGGTTTAAAAGAATTTTCTATGTTGCAGGGGGATGTGAGTGGTGTGGCTGTTATATATTCTTTTGGTGGGGTTATACTAGTTATTTGTGCTTGAGTGTTGCTTTTAACATTACTTGTGGTATTGGAGTTAACGCGTGGTCTAAGTCGTGGCACTCTTCGAGCAGTTTAGATGAGGATTAGGAGGATGGCCAGGATCAGGGTAAGTAAAAATATAGTTAAATATGTTTTAATTATACCACGTTGAATATCATTTATGAATTTTGATATTATTATTTGGGTAAGAGTAAGTCCTTTTGGACCAGAGAGCTCAAATCAGGTTTGATCGAGTTTAGTAGCGGTTTTTTGTCCTAGGGTGAGGTTAAGTTTTGGAAGCATGCGGTGAATTATTGCTGGGAAATAGCCTAGTATATTTGAGAAGTTGTGTGGTGGAATTATAGGGGTAGTTTTCACTTGTTTATTGGTTATAGCTGCAAGTTCCATGGCTACTAATAGCCCGATGATAGTAACTACAAGAGCTGCTACTTTTAGGGTTATTGATATGGTTATAACTGGGGTTTTTGATGGTAGGAAGTTGGACGTAATTACAAGTCCTGCAACAATGCTTCCTCAGGCTAGTCGTTTGATGGGTTTAATTACTAAAGGGTTGTTTTCGTTGATGGGGGATAGGGGCAGGAAGCGGGGGGAGCCTATGGTTACGAAGAAAATAACCCGGAAGCTATAGACTGCGGTGAAGGATGTAGCAATAAGTGTAAGAGTTAGGGCTCAGGCGTTGAGATATGAGGTGTTTAGGGCTTCAATAATAGCATCTTTTGAAAAGAATCCGGCCAGGAAGGGGGTGCCCGTGAGTGCTAGGCTGCCAATTGTCAGGTAGGTTGATGTGGCGGGTATTAGTTTGTGTAGGCCCCCCATTTTTCGAATGTCTTGTTCATCGTTGAGGCTGTGGATGATTGACCCTGAGCAGAGGAATAGTATGGCTTTGAAGAAGGCGTGTGTACAAATGTGGAGAAATGCTAATTGTGGCTGGTTGAGTCCAATTGTAACTATTATCAGGCCTAGTTGACTAGATGTTGAGAAAGCTACAATTTTCTTAATATCATTTTGGGTTAGGGCACAGGTGGCTGTAAATAGTGTAGTTAGGGCCCCCAAACATAGGCAGAGTGTTAGGGCGGTCTTGTTGTTTTCTATAAGGGGGTGAAGGCGAATAAGTAAAAAAATTCCGGCAACAACTATAGTACTAGAGTGTAGTAGGGCAGACACTGGTGTGGGGCCTTCTATGGCAGATGGGAGTCAGGGGTGGAGACCAAATTGGGCTGATTTTCCTGTTGCTGCAAGAATAAGTCCTATTAGTGGAATTGTTGTGTCAAAATTTTTTGAGAGGAAAAAGATTTGTTGAATTTCTCAGGAGTTAAGGTTTATTGCGAATCAAGCCATGCTTAAAATAAGTCCAATGTCTCCAACCCGGTTATAGATAACGGCTTGAAGCGCTGCTGTGTTAGCGTCTGCTCGTCCACACCATCAGCCGATTAGTAGGAAGGACATGATTCCAACACCTTCTCAGCCAATAAATAGCTGAAATATGTTGTTAGCAGTAACAAGAGTAATTATGGCTACCAAAAACAGTAGAAGGTATTTAAAGAATCGGGCTATGTTTGGGTCGGAGTGTATGTACCATAATGCAAACTCTAAAATTGATCAGGTGACGTAAAGGGCAATAGGGATGAAGATAAGGGAATAATGGTCAAATTTAAAGCTAATATTTGTGTCAAATACGTGTGTATTTATTCAGTGTCAGTTTGTGGTGATACTTTCCACTCCTTGGTTAAGGAAAATTATAAGTGGAATAAGGCTAATGTAGAATGCGGTGCTAACAGCGGTTTTTACACTTGTGTTGGCTCACTCTGAATCTTTTGATTTCGGGCTAAGTGTTGTAAGTAGTGGAATAATAAGAATTGTAGTAACTAGCATAAGTGAGGAGGATAAAATTAGTGTTGTTGAGTTCATAGCTTCCACTTGGATTTGCACCAAGAGTTTTTGGTTCCTAAGACCAATGGATAGACTGTTATCCTTCAGAAGCGTGAGGAAGCCGCGGATTTTAACCGCGGTGCATAAGGATTAGCAGTACTTATTGATTTCTGTCCTTCCTTGGTGAGTAAGGGGGTTTTAACTCCTGTCTTTAGAATCACAATCTAATATTTTAGTTAAACTATACTCACTAGTAGCACCAACCTCATATAAGTTCTGGCTTTGTTACAAGTAGGATGACTGGGATGAGGTGTAGGGCTATGAGCAGGTGTTCTCGGGTGTGAAAGGGCGGGAGTTTTATAATGTGGTTTGGTGTTGGGCCTCGTTGGGATATTAGGAACATGTAAAGGGAGTAACCCGCTGTAATTAGTGTTCCTGCTCCGGTAAGTGCGATGGTTCATGGGGACCAGTTAAAAAGGGTTGTAATAATTATAAGTTCTCCTATCAGGTTAGGTAGAGGGGGTAGTGCTAAATTAGCTAGATTAGCGATGAACCACCATACTGCTGTCAGTGGGAAAATTATTTGAAGTCCTCGAGCAAGAATTATGGTTCGGCTGTGAGTTCGTTCATAGGCTGTGTTGGCTAGGCAAAATAGTATTGAGGATACTAACCCGTGTGCAATTATTAGGATAATTGCACCAGAGAATCCTCAGGGGGTTTGAATTAAAATACCGCCTGCTACAAGTCCTATATGGCTAACTGATGAATAGGCGATTAATGATTTTAGGTCTGTCTGCCGTAAGCAGATTGACCCTGTCATAATAATTCCTCAGAGTGCTAGAATAATAAATGGATAAACTAATTCTTTTGATAGGGGGTCTAGTATAATTATTATTCGTATTATTCCGTATCCGCCTAGTTTCAATAATACTGCTGCTAGTACTATAGACCCTGCAACGGGGGCCTCTACATGAGCTTTGGGAAGTCACAGGTGAACACCGTATAGCGGTATTTTTACTAAAAATGCAATTAAACAGCCGGCCCACCAGAGCTTATGACCCCAGGTATCCAGTAGTAGAGGTTGTGAATATTGAATAATTAGTATGGACAAGGTTCCTGTAGATTGCTGGAGTAGGAGTAGTGCAATTAAAAGTGGTAGGGAGCCTGCTAATGTGTAGAACAAGAAATAAGTTCCTGCATTCAATCGTTCGGCCTGGTTTCCCCAGCGAGTAATAATGATTAGGGTTGGAATAAGTGTGGCTTCAAATATAATATAAAATATAATAATCTCTGTGGCCCCAAATGCTATAATTAGGAAAGTTTGCAGTGACGTGAGCAGCATAATATAAAGACGTTGTCGATTAATGGGTTCTGGGTTAATGTGGTTTTGACTGGCTAAAATCATTAAGGGTAATAATCAACAAGTTAAGACTAGCAGAGGGGTTGATAGTGGATCGGTGGCTAAATATGTGTTGGATGTGGCTCATCCGGTTTCCGATGTTCATTTTAATCATGTGAGGCTAATTAGGGCAATTGAGAGGCTGTGCGCAATTGTAGTTGTTCATAACCATTTTGGGGAAACGAGTCAAATTGTTGGAAATATCATAATTGTGGGGATTAATACTTTTAACATTGTAAGAGATTAAGGTTTTGTAGGCGGTCGGTTCCGTGGGTACGGGCTGTGGCTACTAAGAGTGCGAGGCCAGTGCTTGCTTCACAGGCGGAAAATGCTAATAGAAGCATTGGGGCTGTTGAGAAGCTTGTAGATTCAAATTGTAGGGCCCATAGGGCTAATGCAATGAACAAGGACAGCATCATTCCTTCTAAACATAGGAGTGCAGAGAGGAGATGGGTACGGTGGAATGCTAATCCTATCAGTCCTAAGATAAATGCTGAACTAAAGCTAAAGTGTACTGGTGTCATAAGGGGGTTGTGGACTTTAACCACAATCTTCTGAGCCGAAATCAGAGGTCTTTTTTGGACTAACTCCCTATTCAGCCCACTCTAGGCCGCCTTGAGTTCATTCATAAATTAATCCAAGGGTTAAGAGAATTAGAACTGCGGTTGCTCAAAAAAATGTTTCAGTGGGGCTGTGAAGTTGATCTCCTCATGGTAGAGGAAGGAGGAGGGCAATTTCTAAATCAAATAGAAGAAATAGAATAGCGATTAGAAAGAATCGGATGGAGAAGGGTAGCCGTGCAGATCCTAGTGGGTCAAATCCGCATTCATATGGTGAAAGTTTCTCTGCGTCTGGGTTTATTTGTGGTAATCAAAAAGATACAATTGCTAGGACTGAGGATAGAGTTACAGTAATAATAAGAATGGTTGTAATTAAGTTCATTATCTTTCCCTGGGGTTTAACCAAGACTAAATGATTGGAAGTCACTTGTACTAATTTAAATACTAGAAAGATATGAGCCTCATCAGTAGATAGATACGTAGAGGAATAGTCAAACTACGTCAACAAAGTGTCAGTATCAGGCAGCGGCCTCGAAGCCAAAATGGTGTTCGGATGTAAAATGGTATAGGATTTGGCGAAGAAGGCAAACAGCCAGGAATGTTGAGCCAATAATTACGTGTAGTCCGTGGAATCCTGTGGCTACGAAGAATGTGGAGCCGTATACCCCGTCTGCAATTGTGAAAGGTGCCTCATAGTATTCTATGGCTTGTAGGGCAGTAAAATATAATCCTAGAAGAATTGTAAGTGTTAAGGATTGGATGGCTTGTTTACGCTCACCTTCTATAATGCTGTGGTGGGCTCATGTGACTGTGACCCCAGATGCTAGTAGCACTGCTGTATTAAGGAGGGGTACTTCAAATGGGTCTAATGTAGTGATTCCTGTTGGTGGTCAGCATCCTCCTAGTTCAGGGGTTGGTGCCAAGCTTGAGTGGTAGAAGGCTCAAAAGAATCCAAGAAAAAAGAATACTTCTGAAGTAATAAATAAAATTATTCCGTAACGCAGACCTTTTTGTACTGGAGGTGTGTGATGTCCTTGGAAGGTTCCTTCTCGGATAATATCACGCCATCATTGGAATATTGTAAGGAGTAGAAGAATTAGTCCAAGGATTATTAGTGTTGTTGAGTGGAAGTGAAACCAGATAGCTAGGCCGGATGTTATTAATAGAGCACCGACGGCTCCGGTTAGGGGTCATGGGCTAGGATCAACCATATGATATGCATGTGCTTGGTGTGCCATTAGACGTTTTCTTGTAGGTAGAGGCTTAGTAGGAGGACAAAAACATAAGCCTGAATTATTGCAACTGCCACTTCTAAAAGTGTGAGAAGGAAGAGTACGGCGGCTGTTAGAATTGCTACTGCTGGCATTATTGGTAATAATACAAATACTGCTGTGGCAATGAGTTGAATTAAGAGGTGGCCTGCAGTTAAGTTGGCAGTAAGTCGGACTCCGAGGGCTAAAGGACGAATAAAGAGGCTAATTGTTTCGATGATAATTAATACAGGAATTAGGGGTACTGGGGTGCCTTCTGGTAGGAGATGTCCAAGAGCCACTGTTGGTTGATTACGTATACCAATAATTACGGTGGCGAGCCATAATGGTACGGCAAGTCCTATATTTAGAGATAGTTGTGTTGTGGGTGTAAAGGTATACGGCAGGAGGCCTAATATATTAATGGTTATGAGGAATACTATTAGGGAGGCAAATAATAGGGCTCATTTATGGCCTCCTAAATTCAGAGGTATAAGTAGTTGGCTAGTAAATCGGTTAATGAACCATGTTTGGAGGGTAATAAGTCGGTTGTTTATTCATCGAGAGGGCGGAGTTGGAAATAGGCCTCAGGGTAGTATGATTGCAATAGCAATAAGTGGAACTCCTATAAAAGACGGACTTGCGAATTGGTCAAAAAAGCTTGTTATCATGGTCAGTCTCAGGATTCAGTTTTGTGTTTTTCTTCGCTTATAGGAGTAGGCTCGTTAGGTGTCGTGTGGTTTAAAATTTTAGTTGGGATAATGGTAAGGAAAATAATTCATGAAAACACTAGAATAGCAAATCAGGGATTAGGGTTAAGTTGGGGCATTTCACTAGAGGTGGTCGGTAGTCACCAAACTTTGGCTTAAAAGGCCAACGCTTTGTCCAATAATTAGCTTTCTAGTGAGGCGTCTTGTAGTATTAGTGAGGATCAGCTTTCAAAATGTTCTAGTGGGACGGCTTCAACTACAATTGGTATAAAGCTGTGATTAGCGCCGCAGATTTCAGAACACTGTCCATAGAATACACCTGGGCGTGAGGCAATAAAGGCAGTTTGGTTTAGTCGTCCAGGTACTGCATCTATTTTTACACCTAAAGATGGGACAGCTCAGGAGTGAAGAACATCTTCAGCAGATACTAGTACACGGATTGGTGATTCTATAGGAACTACTATTCGATGGTCGGTCTCTAGTAGTCGAAATTGGCCGGCCAGAAGGTCCTGAGTTGGGACCATGTAGGAGTCAAAGCCTAGGTCTTCATAGTCTGTATATTCGTAGCTTCAGTATCATTGATGTCCCATGGCTTTAATTGTTAGGTGGGGGTCATTAATTTCGTCTATAAGATAAAGAATTCGAAGGGAGGGTAGGGCAATTAAGACTAGAATCACAGCTGGTAGAACGGTTCATACAATTTCGATTTCTTGGGAGTCTAGAATGTATTTGTTGGTGAGTTTAGTTGAAACTATTGCAATAATAATATAAAGTACTAGGGTGCTAATTAAGAATACAATTATTAGAGCATGGTCATGAAAATGTAGAAGCTCTTCTATAACGGGTGATGCCGCGTCTTGGAATCCTAGCTGTGTGGGATGTGCCATTAAGCCATGGGCTTAAGACATACAGGGATTTAACCTGCAATTTCACCTTGACAAGGTGATGTAATTTGCATTTTACTAATGTCTTTAGAAGAAAGTGACAGAGTGGTCATGTGACTGGCTTGAAACCAGTATACGGGGGTTCAATTCCTTCCTTTCTCGTTAGCTTGATTGAACTCGCACGAATGCTGGTTCCTCAAATGTGTGGTAAGGGGGAGGGCAGCCGTGAAGTCATTCTACATTTGTAGTGGTTATTTCTACTGAGGACACTTCCCGTTTGGCGGCGAAGGCTTCTCACAGAATAAACAGGAACATAACTACTGCGACTAGGGAAATGAGTGATCCAATAGAGGATACTGTATTTCATAGGGCATATGCGTCTGGGTAATCAGAATATCGCCGAGGCATTCCGGCTAGGCCTAGGAAGTGCTGGGGGAAAAATGTTAGGTTAACACCAATAAATATTACGCCGAAATGGATTTTTGTTCAGGTGTCATTAAGAGTATATCCTGAGAATAGTGGGAATCAGTGTACGAAGGCTGCTATAATAGCAAATACGGCACCTATTGATAGGACATAGTGGAAGTGTGCAACTACATAATATGTGTCGTGGAGGACAATATCTAGTGATGAATTGGCTAATACAATTCCTGTTAACCCCCCGACTGTAAAAAGGAAGATGAATCCTAGGGCTCATAGTATTGGAGTGTCTCATTTGATAGAGCCTCCGTGTAGTGTGGCAAGTCAACTAAATACTTTTACTCCTGTGGGAATGGCAATAATTATTGTTGCGGATGTGAAGTATGCCCGGGTGTCTACATCTATTCCGACGGTAAACATGTGGTGAGCTCAGACGATAAAGCCAAGGAGGCCAATAGCCATTATAGCCCATACTATTCCTATATAGCCGAATGGTTCTTTTTTGCCGGCGTAGTAGGCTACAACATGGGAAATGATGCCAAATCCTGGTAAAATGAGGATGTAAACTTCTGGGTGGCCAAAGAATCAGAACAGGTGTTGGTATAGAATTGGATCTCCACCCCCGGCGGGGTCGAAGAATGTGGTATTAAGGTTTCGATCTGTAAGAAGCATTGTAATTCCGGCAGCCAGGACGGGTAGTGATAGTAGGAGAAGCACGGCTGTTACAAGTACCGCCCACACAAATAGGGGTGTTTGATATTGAGAGATAGCTGGGGGTTTTATATTAATTGTAGTTGTGATGAAATTAATTGCCCCTAGAATTGATGACACACCTGCCAGGTGGAGTGAAAAGATTGTTAAATCTACAGATGCCCCTGCGTGTGCAAGGTTACCTGCAAGTGGGGGGTAGACTGTTCACCCTGTTCCGGCTCCAGCCTCAACACCAGAAGAGGCTAAAAGTAGAAGAAATGATGGGGGGAGGAGCCAGAAGCTTATGTTGTTTATTCGAGGAAATGCTATATCTGGTGCTCCAATTATTAGTGGTACAAGTCAGTTTCCAAACCCTCCAATTAGAATTGGCATTACTATAAAGAAAATTATTACAAAGGCGTGGGCAGTGACGATGACATTATAAATTTGGTCATCACCTAGGAGTGACCCCGGTTGGCTAAGCTCAGCTCGAATTAGAAGGCTTAAAGCAGTGCCAACTATTCCGGCTCAGGCACCAAATACAAGATAAAGGGTACCAATGTCTTTGTGGTTTGTAGAAAAGAATCAGCGCGTAATTGCCACAGGTAGGGTAGCCGAGTGTTTAGGCGGCGGGTTGTAGCCCCGAAGACAGAGGTTTAAGTCCTCTCCTTACCACAAGCCCTGTGGTGAAGAAACATGTTGGATTGCAAATCCAAAGACGTAGAGTAATACTCTGCCGGGGCTTTCCCGCCTTACTAGGCTAACGGCGGGAAAGTAGATGGATGCTCGCTGGTTTGAGCGCTTAGCTGTTAACTAAGAGTTTGTAGGATCGAGGCCTTCCCATCTAGTAAGGCCTTAGTTTAATAAAAACATTTGATTTGCAATTAGAAAATGCAAGATAGAGTCTTGTAGGTCTTAATCAGGGACTAGAAGATTTTCACTTCTGCTTAGAGCTTTGAAGGCTCTTGGTCTGGTACTATCCTAAGTTCCTTAGGTGGCTAATATTAAAATAGCCGGGGTTGCTGGTAGAAGGCCAAGTGCAATTGTGGTGAAGATGGCTAGTGGTAGGGAGGTTTGGGTTGTACATATTCGTCAAGGGGTGGTTGAGTTAGTTGTGTTAGGGGAAATGGTAAGTGTTATTGCATAACATAGTCGAAGGTAAAAATATAGGCTTAATAGGGCGGCAAGGGCTATAATTGTGGCGGTAATGGGAAGGTTTTGTTTTGTAAGCTCTTGAAGAATTAATCATTTTGGCATAAATCCTGTTAATGGGGGGAGACCCCCTAGTGATAGTAGGACTAATGCTGTGGTTGCTGTTAGGGTTGGGCTGTTTGATCATGTTATTGCTAAGGTATTAATTTTTGTGGCAGATGATGTTTTTAGGGTGAGGAAGGCTGCTGAAGTTATGAAAATATAGGTCCCTAGTGCTAGGATCGTAAGTTGGGGGGCATATTGAAGAACGATTATTATTCAGCCCATGTGTGCAATAGAGGAGTAGGCCAAGATTTTCCGTAGTTGTGTTTGGTTCAGTCCCCCCCATCCCCCGGCTAGCGTGGATATAAGTCCTAGCAGGGTTAATAAAAGTGGGTCAACAGCTTGGGCTGTTTGGATAATGAGGGCTAATGGGGCTAGTTTTTGTCAGGTTGAAAGAATTAGGCCTGTTAATAGATCTAGTCCTTGTAATACCTCTGGTAATCAGAAGTGTATTGGTGCTAATCCAATTTTGAGTGCTAAAGCAGTCATAACTATTGCGCTGGCAATTGGGTTTGATATATTGTTTATATCTCACTCTCCGGAGATTCAGGCGTTTGTTGTGCTTGCAAATAAAATTATTGCTGCTGCGGTGGCTTGGGTTAAAAAATATTTTGTAGTGGCTTCTACTGCTCGGGGGTGGTGATGTTGTGCTATGAGGGGAACGATTGCTAGGGTATTAATTTCTAGTCCTATTCAGGCTAGTAGTCAGTGGGAACTAGCGAAAGTAAGAGTGGTCCCCAATCCTAGGCTAGACAATAAAATTATTAGTACGTAGGGGTTCATTGATGGAGGAGGGACTTTAACCGTCATGTTCGGGGTATGGGCCCGAAAGCTTAATTAGCTGACCCCATCTTAGAAAGTGGTGTAGAGGAAGCACTAAGAGTTTTGATCTCTTGGGCATGGGTTCGACCCCCTTCTTTCTAAGAACTGAGGGGATTTTAGCCCCTATTGGCCACTCTATCAAAGTGGTCCCTAGGCATTCGGGCACAGTTCCTGGTTATAGTTGTGGGGGAAGTCCTGCTAATGAAATTGGCAGAGCAATGTGTCATAATACAAGGGCAAGAGTAAGAGGGAGAAAGTTTTTTCAGACAAGGTGTATGAGTTGGTCATATCGGAATCGTGGATAGGAGGCTCGTACTCATAGGAAAATAACTGATAGCAGAGCAGCTTTGACCATTAGACTAATAGTTGTTAGTTCTGGTATATTAGGGAAGTGAGATGCTCCTAAGAAGAGCACGGCTGATAGTGTATTTATTAATAAGATGTTGGCGTACTCGGCCAGGAAAAATAGGGTAAAGGGGCCCCCTGCATACTCTACATTGAAGCCTGATACTAGTTCTGACTCCCCTTCTGTTAAATCAAATGGTGCTCGGTTTGTTTCGGCTAGGGTTGAGATATATCATATTGCAGCTAGAGGTCAGGCAGGGGCTAATAGTCAGATGCTTTCTTGGGTTGTGTTAAATGTTTGGAGGGTGTACCCTCCTGAGAAAATAATTACTGAGAGAAGAATTAACCCCAGACTGACTTCATATGAAATTGTGTGAGCCACTGCCCGGAGGGCCCCAATTAGCGCATATTTTGAATTTGACGCTCACCCTGATCCTAGAATTGAATAGACTGCAAGGCTTGATAGGGCTAAGATGAATAAGATCCCTAGATTTAGGTCGATGACTGGGTAGGGTATAGGCATTGGTGCTCATAGTGTTATGGCTAGGGTTAGTGCAAGAATTGGGGTTGCTAAAAATAGAAATGGGGAGGATGTTGAAGGTCGTACGGGCTCTTTAATAAATAGTTTTACACCATCAGCAATGGGCTGTAGTAATCCGTAAGGTCCAACTACATTAGGTCCTTTACGCAGTTGCATATATCCCAGGACTTTTCGTTCTAGTAAGGTGAGGAAGGCTACTGCTAAGAGAATTGGGACAATATAGGCTAGGGGATTAATTAGGTGATTTATTAGAGTGTTTAGCATAACTGGGGAGAGGATTTGAACCTCTGGTGTAAAGGGCTTAGGCCTTTCGCAATTTACCATGCTCTGCCACCCCAATATGCCTTTATTTTGGGCGGCAGGGTTTAAGCCCTCCCTTTGTTTAATTTATTTGTTTTCATTAATTAGGGGCGGGGCGTGCTTTAAGTATAGGCCCCTCTTTTCCGATCCTTTCGTACTAGGGAAAGTAGCATTACAGATAGAAACTGACCTGGATTGCTCCGGTCTGAACTCAGATCACGTAGGACTTTAATCGTTGAACAAACGAACCCTTAATAGCGGCTGCACCATTAGGATGTCCTGATCCAACATCGAGGTCGTAAACCCCCTCGTCGATATGGACTCTGGGAGAGGATTGCGCTGTTATCCCTAGGGTAACTTGGTTCGTTGATCGGCTGTGAGGCCGGATCATTATTGGTCAGATGTTCTGCGGCTTAGAGGTGTTTCTCTTGGTTTTAGGTTTTAAACCCATTCCACTCGGAGGCTGGTTTTTCCTCCGCGGTCGCCCCAACCGAAGGTAAAATCTTAGGTTCCACTAAGTTTCTGCTTTTTATTGAGTTGTTTGACGTGATTAAGTTTGTACCTTAAGCTCCAAAGGGTCTTCTCGTCTTGTAGTACTACATCCGCTTCTGCACGGATAGATCAATTTCACTGACTGGAAGGGGGAGACAGTTAAGCCCTCGTTTAGCCATTCATACAGGTCTCTATTTAAAAGACAAGTGATTGCGCTACCTTTGCACGGTCAAAATACCGCGGCCGTTGAACTCGAAGTCACTGGGCAGGCTGGACCTCCTATACTTAATCTAGTTGCAGGAGGCGATGTTTTTGGTAAACAGGCGAGGCTTGTGTTTGCCGAGTTCCTTCCCCTTCTTTAGTCTTTCCTTTAATTATAACACTCCAGTGTGGGGTAAACGATAGCTAGTTGTGGGGTTTTCTTGGTTTTTTTATTTATCACACTGCCCTCTTTGGTTGGGTTCGTTAATTTCCAGTGGTTTGTCCGATCTGGTTTACACTTGTGTTGCGGAGAAGAACGTATCTTCTTGTTACTCATTTTAGCATAATTTCTTCCATGGAGGCATGGAATAGCCTGATACTATTAGGGGAATAAGATTTTTTATCAGTATAATAAACTTCGGTCTGTTTGAGCTTTAACGCTTTCTAATTAGATGGCTGCTTTTAGGCCCACTATAACAGGTTGTTTTAAGTATTGTGATCTTTATCCTTCTGTTAAGGTTGTATCCTTTGTTAAAGGGGCTGTACCCCCTTTAACTAACTCTTATATGTTTCCCTTCAGATGGCCTTATAGGTAAATGTTTTTGGTTTGGGGACATATTAGGCTGAACTTCTATCCATTTCTCAGGCAACCAGCTATCACCAGGTTCGATAGGTCTGTCACTTCTACCCGGAGCTCTTCCCACTCTTTTGCCACAGAGACGGGTTAGCCCTAAGTTATATAGGCTGTCTCGGGGTAGCTCACCTGGTTTCGGGGTTTCAAACTAAAGGTCTCTTTGCTTGGGGGTACTGGCTAAATCATGATGCAAAAGGTACAAGATTTAATCTTTGTTTTTTGGTGCTTATATGGATTGTTTCATTTCTCTTTCAGCTTTCCCTTGCGGTACTTTTTCTATTGCTCTAAAGTTGAACCTTTTCTGTCTCCCATACTAAGGTAAAAAAATGGTTTAATTTTTGGTATCAATTTATGTTTTATTATAAATATTGCTGGTTTAAATTAATAGTTAGGCTAGCTGTTTGGCTCAGGGTGATCCAATTTGCATGGATGTCTTCTCGGTGTAAGTGAGATGCTTAACTAACTCAGCCACGCCCTGGGTTTAATCCAAGTGCACCTTCCGGTACACTTACCATGTTACGACTTGCCTCCCCTTGTCAGTGCTTTGGTGTTATAAATCTTTATTGCGTATTGACAGGGGAGAGTGACGGGCGGTGTGTACGCGCCTTAGAGCCGGGTTCAAAAGGACACTCTGTTTCCTTTTTACTTCTAAATCCTCCTTCAAGCACTATTTCATGTTGCATATTCGTAGTGTTCTGAATAATAGAAAATGTAGCCCATTTCTTTCCACTTCGTGCGCTACACCTCGACCTGACGTTTTGGGTTGTGCCCATTTTGCTTACTTTTATTACCTTCACAGGGTAAGCTGGCGACGGCGGTATATAGGCTGGGATGGCTAGAAGTGGTGAGGTTTAACGGGGGTTATCGGTTCTAGAACAGGCTCCTCTAGGGGGGTCTAAGGCACCGTCAGGTCCTTTGGGTTTTAAGCTAATGCTCGTAGTACCCTGGCGGACATCTAATTGTAGTAGAATATCTGGGTTTATGGCTGAGCATAGTGGGGTATCTAATCCCAGTTTGTTTCTCAGCTTTCGTGGGGTCAGGTAAATTTTATTAAAGCTACTTTCGTTTAATTGGGCTTCGGACACCTAGAAGCGTATGACGGCCAAGGGGCCATTCGGCTTTATTTATATTATTCTCCTTAACCACCCTTTACGCCGTGGTATTATCAACTAGGGTCTCTCGTTTAACCGCGGTGGCTGGCACGAGTTTTACCGACCCTGTTAACCTTGACTGAGTCAAGTTTTCACTCATGGCTCAATGTCTATCACTGCTGAATTCCCTTGGGGGTGTGGCTTGGCTAGGCGTCTTGGGCTAAAAGTTTGTGCCTGATGCCCGCTCCTTGTCCCCGGGTAGGGGATTGAGGGCATACTCACGGGGGTGCGGATACTTGCATGTGTAAGTCGGGTTAAAGCTGATAATAAGGTCAGGACCATGCCTTTGTGCATGCGGAGCTTTTTAGGGCTCATCTTAACATCTTCAGTGTTATGCTTTGCATTAAGCTACGCTAGC